AACAATAGATGTCTTTCACATCCAGCTATACCAATGAGTAATCTCTTAATTTTAATTTAAATGGCAGTTCCAAAAAAACGTACTTCTGTATCAAAAAAGCATATTCGAAAAAATGTTTGGAAAATGAAGGGGTATTGTGCATCGTTAAAAGCATTTTCCTTAGGGAAATCTCTTTCTACCGGGAATTCAAAAAGTTTTTTTATGCGACAAACTAATAAAATAAATAGTAAAACGTTGAAATAATCTGAATCGGGCTGACTCGAAAAATTGACTGATTTCATTTCAAAAATAAAATTATCGATTTCCATTCCCTATCGGAGTTAATCAATATAAAATGGAATTCTCGCCGCTTTGAGAATCTAGAATATATAAAAAACTCTTTTGTTTACCTTACAAAATTCGAAAAAAAAAGAATACTTTCTTTTTATTAAAAAAAAACACAAGATACTCGATTTTTTTTTAGTATATCTTTTCATTTTCAAGGTGGGGAGTATTATTTTCCCCATCAACCTATTTCTTCCAAAAATATAAGTTTTTATTTATTCTATATATTTACTTTCTCTAGATCTATATAATATAGAAGAGCGAATATCTTTCGTTACTAAAATAATGGAAACTTAAATAATAAACCCTTTTGTGTAACTTTCTTACTTTTCGATTTCCTCGAAATTCCTATATAGACCACCCTATATCTCTTGTGATGAATCCATTCAAAAATACTTATTGAAATTATTTTGGATAAATAATGTGTCAATTGTGAATGATTCAAAATGGATTTTTTTTATTCATATTCATTGATAAACTGCATTTTTTGTTTTCGATTTTTGAGATCAACTAAATTTTGAAATAGTTCATTAAAACAAAAATTTGAGTTCTCTCCCTTAATTGAATTAATAGTAGGATTTTTTAATTTTGCAAGAATTCAAATTGAAGAGAGTATAAAATAAGATGCACGAAATCAAAATGAAGACTCTAAACTAAAATAATGAACCTTCAAATACCTATGTTGAAGAAATTTTTATTCATCAATTTGAATCTTTCCTAAAAAAATATTGCAACCAATCGAATTCTTAAATCTAGACGATTGCTTATTCATAGACTATTATGAGTTCAAGATAAGCCGCTATGGTGAAATTGGTAGACACGCTGCTCTTAGGAAGCAGTGCTAGAGCATCTCGGTTCGAGTCCGAGTGGCGGCATGTCATTTCCTAAAAAAAGTAAATATATCCTATAATGAATCCAACTCTCCATATAGATTTTCTAATTAAAGGACTCCTATAATCTTATGATATTTTCAACCTTAGAGCATATATTAACTCATATTTCTTTTTCGCTCGTTTCAATTGTACTTACAATTTATTTGATAACCTTTTTCGTCGATGAAATCGTAAAACTATATGATTCATCCGAAAAGGGCATGATAATGAATTTGTTCTCTATAACAGGATTATTAGTTACTCGTTGGATTTATTCGGAACATTTTCCACTAAGTGATTTATATGAATCATTAATTTTCCTTTCATGGAGTTTTTCCCTTATTCATATAGTTCCATATTTCAAAAAAAAGAAAAATATTCTAAGCACAATAATTGGCCCAAGTGCTGTTTTTACCCAAGGCTTTGCTACTTCAGGTCTTTTAACTGAAATACACAAATCTACAATATTAGTACCAGCTCTTCAATCTGAGTGGTTAATAATGCACGTAAGTACGATGATATTAGGCTACGCTGCCCTTTTATGTGGATCATTATTATCAGTATCACTTATAGTCATTACAGTTAGAAAAAAGAAAAAGTTTTTTGCTACGAGTAATCGTTTTTTAAATTTCAACGGTTCCTTTTTCTTTGGTGAAATCGAATACATGAACGAACGAAGTAATATTTTAAAAAATACTTCTCTTTTTAATTATTACAGGTCTCAGTTGATTCAACAATTGGATTATTGGAGTTATCGGGTTATTAGTCTAGGATTTATCTTTTTAACCATAGGAATTCTTTCTGGAGCAGTATGGGCTAACGAAGCATGGGGATCTTATTGGAGTTGGGACCCAAAAGAAACTTGGGCTTTTATTACTTGGATCGTATTCGCGATTTATTTACATACTCGAACAAATCTAAAATTGCAGGGTACAAATTCAGCAATTGTGGCGTCTATTGGATTTCTTATAATTTGGATATGCTATTTTGGGATAAATCTATTAGGAATAGGACTACATAGTTATGGTTTATTTACATTAACATATAATTGAATTAAACACAATTTAAGGGATTATGATGAATAGGAATAGAAAAGTGGACAGCACATATCAGATAAAAAAAACTTTGTGTGAACAGGTGAGAACCCTGTGAATCACTACACTATTAAATTCACAGGGTTCTCACCTGTTCAAATTGATTTTACTTAACGTAAGAGAAGAAAAAAACCTCTTTTTTTCATTGTACAACGAACATCAAAAATAATATTTTTTTTTTCTTTTTTATTCATCAAAACTATCCATAAAAAGAATTAGATAGAATAACTTCAACCTTTTCAACTGATAGTGAAAGAACAAAATCAGGATACATACCAATACCTAGTACGGGTAAAAAAATAGAGATCAAAATAAATAACTCTCGCGGTCCAGAATCAAAAAAATAAGAGGTTGGTACATTAAATATCTTGTATCCATAGAACATCTGGCGTAACATAGATAATAAATAAATAGGAGTTAATATGATTCCAATTGCCATTACAAAAGTAATTAGTAGTTTTGTCATTAAAAAATATTTTGGACTAGTAAGTAGTCCAAAAAATACTATTAATTCGGCAATAAAACCACTCATACCTGGTAATGCAAGGGAGGCCATCGAAAAGCTACTGAACATCGTGAATATTTTTGGCATTGGGATAGCTATTCCACCCATTTCGTCAAGATACACAAGACGTATTCTATCATAAGTAGTTCCGGCCAAGAAAAAGAGTGCAGCACCAATAAATCCATGAGAGATTATTTGTAAAAGGGCTCCGTTGAGCCCCATATCAGTGATAGAACCAATTCCTATAATTATGAAACCCATATGTGATACAGAGGAATAAGCTATTCTTTTTTTTAAATTCCGTTGACCCAGAGATGTTGAAGCTGCATAGATTATTTGCATTGCACCTACTATCATCAACCAAGGAGAAAATATAGAATGAGCATGAGGAAATAATTCCATATTGATTCGAACTAATCCATATGCTCCCATTTTTAATAAGATTCCGGCTAGAAGCATACAAGTACTATAATGTCCTTCTCCATGCGTATCTGGTAACCATGTATGTAGGGGTATGATTGGCAATTTGACAGCAAAAGCAATAAAAAATCCAATATAAAATAGTATTTCCAAGCCCACAGGATAGGGCTGATTAGCTAATATTTCAAAATTGAGTGTTGGTTCATTAGAACCATATAAACCGATACCCAGAACTCCCATTAAAAGAAAAACGGAACCACCCGCTGTATACAAAATAAATTTTGTAGCTGAGTACAGACGTTTTTTTCCTCCCCACATGGATACAAGTAGATAAACGGGAATTAATTCTAACTCCCACATCAGGAAAAAAAGTAAAAGGTCCCGAGAAGAAAATAATCCTATTTGCCCACTGTACATTGCTAACATCAGAAAATGAAATAATCGAGAATCTCGAGTAACAGGCCGAGCCGCTAAAGTAGCTAAAGTCGTGATGAATCCCGTCAGTAAAATCGGTCCTATAGAAAGTCCATCTATTCCTAATCTCCAATGAAAATCAAAAAAAGCGATCCATTTGAAATCCTCCACTAGTTGGATTAATGGATCATCCAATTGAAAATGATAACAGAATGCATAAGTCGTTAGAAGAAGTTCTAAAATACATATACATATAGTATACCAACGTATTACTCGATTTCCTATATGTGGAATAAATAAAATTAATGAACCTGCTGATATTGGCAAAACTACAATTATTGTTAATAAAGGAAAATGATTCGTGGTAAAGACAAGATACATTTGGGCCAGAAAAATCCGTGCTCAAAATCAAATAAAAATAATTTGAGCACGGATTTTGTCGGTAAAAAAAGATGGATTCAAGGAGAGTTTTATGGAACGTATCAATAAGCTAGACCCATACTACGAGTTGTTTCTTGCGATAAATAAACTCGAACACTCAAGAAATCGGTCGGACAGGCAGATTCACATCGCTTACAACCAACACAGTCTTCGGTCCTTGGAGCAGAAGCGATTTGTTTAGCTTTACATCCGTCCCAGGGTATCATTTCTAATACATCAGTGGGGCACGCTCGAACACATTGAGTACATCCTATACATGTATCATAAATCTTTACTGAATGTGACATTGTATCTATACAGTTTTTAACATCATAAGATTTCGATCTAGTAAACTAACTTAGAAAAGGATCCTATATTTAGATACCAGACGAATCAATGAGTGAGCAGAATCTATCTACTTCCGAATTGATTTAGGAGCTAGGGCCAAAATACTTTGATTTCTTCTTTTGTTGCAACCATGATCTTACTTTACCTATCAAACCTGCTAATTTGAATTAATTTATTACTATTCGAATTTTGATTTATATGATTAATACTATTTATTCAACAAATTTGATTGGTTACTACGAGTTGATTTTCTGTTACGATAAATTGATGAAACAATCGCGGGTCCAATAGCTGCTTCAGCGGCTGCAATGGCTATAACAAAAATTGAAAAAATGTCTCCTCTTAATTGACGATTATCAAAAATATCAGAAAATGTTACAAAATTTATATTAACTGAATTTAATATAAGTTCAAGACACATAAGGGCTCTAACCATATTCCGACTTGTGATCAATCCATAAATACCAATAGAAAATAAATAGGCACTCAAAACAAGTACATGTTCCAGCATCATTAACCAACTCCTTATCAATCTTGATTCCTTTCAATCTGAACAATAATTCAATCGATTCGATTCTAACAAGTAGGAAACAAGGGAATATA